GCCTATGGATCCTTAGGATTGGTGTATTCGTTTAATATATTATATCCCGTAGCGTCGTTTCAGATCATGGATTAAGCCAAGTATCACAACTTCTTCTACCCATCCTGTATATTGTCCTTTTTGGTCTGTCTTGGAATACAAATTTATTAGTAGACGCGATTTTACGAAAAAAGTTCTTCATATTCATAGGGAGAACTACTATTTTTTTTTATGTGAATTTGACACAACAGGTGAGAAACTGCTATTTAGAAATTAATAATCAAATTGAAAAAAAAAAATTATCTTTTGCGAGAACCCTAAGTATCATTTCACTATATATAACGGAACCTTTTTTTTTCAAGACCCACTCGTTATTAGTTAATAATCCGAGTGATTGGATTTAGATCCTATTCTGATAGGAAATTCTTTTTTATCGAATGACTATTCATCTATGTTATTTTCATGTAAATAGGGGCAAGAAAGCTCTATGGAAAAAAGATGGTTAAAGTCGATGTTGTCTAATGGGGAGTTAGAATACAGGTGTAGGCTAAGTAAATCAATCGATAGTCTTGGTCCTATTGAAAATACCAGTATAAGTGAAGGACCAATTAGAAATGATATGAATAAAAACATTCCTAGTCAGAGTGATAGTGACAATTCTAGTTACAGTACTGTTGATGATTTAGTCGCCATTCGGAATTTCGTATCTCATGACACTTTTTTAGTTAGGGATAGTAATAGCAGCAGTTATTCCATATATTTGGATATTGAAAATCAACTTTTTGAGATTGACAACGATCCTTCTTTTGTAAGTGAATTAGAAAGTTCTTTTTATAGTTTTGATAACTCTACTTATCAAAATAATGTATCTAAGCGTGATGATTCCCACTATGATCGTTACATGTATGATACTAAATACAGTTGGAATAATCACATTAATAGTTGCATTGACAGTTATCTTCGGGCTCAAATCTGTATTGATAGTTACATTTTAAGTGGTAGTCACCATTACAGTGATAGTTACATTTATAGTTACATTTGTGGTGAAGGTGGAAATAGTAGTGAAAGTGAGAGTTCCCGTATAAGAACTAGCACGGATGGAAGTGATTTAACTAGAACAGAAAGTTCTAATGATCTAGATGTAACTCAAAAATACAGGCATTTATGGGTTCAATGCGAAAATTGTTATGGATTAAATTATAAGAAATTTTTGAAATCAAAAATGAATATTTGTGAACAATGTGGATACCATTTGAAAATGAGTAGTTCAGATAGAATCGAACTTTCGATTGATCCGGGTACTTGGGACCCTATGGATGAAGACATGGTCTCTTTGGATCCCATTGAATTTCATTCCGAGGAGGAACCTTATAAAGATCGTATTGATTCTTATCAAAGAAAGACAGGATTAACTGAGGCTATTCAAACAGGCATAGGTAAATTAAATGGTATTCCCGTAGCAATTGGGGTTATGGATTTTCAGTTTATGGGGGGTAGTATGGGATCCGTAGTAGGCGAGAAAATCACCCGTTTGATCGAGTATGCTACCAATCAATTTTTACCTCTTATTTTAGTGTGTGCTTCTGGAGGAGCACGCATGCAAGAGGGAAGTTTGAGCTTGATGCAAATGGCAAAAATATCTTCCGCTTTATATGATTATCAATCAAATAAAAAATTATTCTATGTATCAATCCTTACATCTCCTACTACTGGTGGGGTGACAGCGAGTTTTGGTATGTTGGGGGATATCATTATTGCCGAACCCAATGCCTACATCGCATTTGCGGGTAAAAGAGTAATTGAACAAACATTGAATAAGACAGTCCCTGAGGGTTCACAGGCAGCTGAATATTTATTCCATAAGGGCTTATTCGATCTAATCGTACCACGTAATCCTTTAAAAGGCGTTTTGACTGAGTTATTTCAGCTCCACGCTTCCGTTCCCTCCAATCAAAATTCAATCAAGTAAAGCCTTACTTAAAAAATTAATTATTTGATTTGTGACGAACAAGTAATTATTTAGTTATTTAGTTTATAGGAATAAAAGTAAAAATCCGAAGAATGGATTTTTCTTTGGTAACATAAGATTGAATTGTAGAAAGAATCATGCGGATCAATTTTTTTACCAATATTCCTGATTAGTAATTAGGAACCCCTATCAAACAAACAAAATAAAAGAGCTAATTATTTCTTCCGCAAAATTAGGCAAGGGGAATAAAATGAATTTCATGCTCCCTTCTTACATTACATGTGTATATATAATTCAACTATAGCAAATATCAGCTATAGAGTCTTGCATCTTTCTACATCTCTAGAGGATCTCTAGTTTTACTAAGAATCCCTCTTGTTGGATCGGATTATAACGAACTTTTTTGGAATTTGTAAGAAAATCTTTATTAAATTTTAATAAATCCAAATTATAAGCCAAGATAATAAAAAAAATAATACAAAAGTGTATTATGATACATATATTTCATGTCGAAAGATGAGTAAGTCCATTTATTTAATTCGACATTCCTTTTCTATATATATATACTCACGTAGATATTACTTAGTATAATTATATATGAATTATAATAATTATAACATACCTTTTATAACAATCAATAACAGGTAAAAATATTAATATAACAATAAATAACAGGTACAAATATTAAGTCGAGGTATCCATTCTATGACAACTCTCACCAACTTACCCTCTATTTTTGTGCCTTTAGTGGGCCTAGTATTTCCGGCAATTGCAATGGCTTCTTTATCTCTTCATGTTCAAAAAAACAAAATTTTTTAAATACGATGGTGCCAAATCTCGTCTAGTTTTTTTTTTCAAAACTTATTGACGATAACACAGCTATCTATTTAGTAGACTAGAGTCTAACATGTGGCTTACTCCGAACATAAGCGATTATACATGCGTAAACATGATATCTGAGTAAATGAATTATAAGTATTTGAAAATGGAAAATATATAATAGATCGGGATGGATGGCGACGAATGTTTGAGATGTAAAGTCAATATATCTATATGTATGTAGGTGTCTATAGGGAATCATATAAAGGTGATGTTATTAAGATCTAAGCAATTCGATGAATTACTCCTAAACTAAAGGTTCACATCAAAATAGTGCTAGTTAATTAGAGTTATTTCGGAAACAAAAAAAGTAAAATTGATTTTTGTTATTCTATCAATTCCAATAAAATGCAACGAGATCTAGTATGAGTTGGCGATCAGAACGTATATGGATAGAATTTATAAGAGGATCTCGAAAAATCAGCAATTTCTGCTGGGCCTTTATCCTTTTTTTAGGTTCATTAGGCTTTTTAGTGGTTGGAACTTCCAGTTATCTTGGTAGGGATTTGATATCTTTATTTCCGTCTCAGCAAATAATTTTTTTTCCACAGGGGATCGTGATGTCTTTCTATGGGATCGCAGGTCTCTTTATTAGCTCCTATTTGTGGTGCACAATTTTGTGGAATGTAGGTAGCGGTTATGATCGATTCGATAGAAAAGAAGGAATAGTGTGTATTTTTCGTTGGGGGTTTCCTGGAAAAAATCGTCGAATCTTACTACGATTCCTTATGAAAGACATTCAGTCCATCAGAATAGAAGTTAAAGAGGGTATTTATGCACGTCGTGTCCTTTATATGGAAATCAGAGGCCAAGGGGCCATTCCCTTGACTCGTACCGATAAGAATCTGACCCCACGCGAAATTGAGCAAAAGGCTGCCGAATTGTCCTATTTCTTGCGTGTACCAATTGAATGAAGTATTTTGAAAAATGAAGTTCAGAATGAATGCTTTCTTAGTTCGTAGCAAGAGGGATAAAACTGAAATGAAAGAATACCCTTTTTTCTAGACCATAGTAATAGTATAACTTAACTGGAATTTCTTCAGAATGAAGTGAGTTCATTAAAAAATCAAAGACGAAAAAATGGCAAAAAAGAAAGCATTCATTCCCCTTCTATATCTTGCATCTATAGTATTTTTGCCCTGGTGGATCTCTCTTTCATTTAATAAAAGCCTAGAATCTTGGGTTACGAATTGGTGGAATACTGGGCAATCCGAAATTTTTTTGAATGATATTCAAGAAAAGAGTATTCTAAAAAAAGTTATAGAATTAGAGAAACTCTTTCTCTTGGACGAAATACTAAAGGAATACCCAGAAACACATCTACAAAAGTTTCGTATCGGAATCTACAAAGAAACGATCCAATTGATCAAGATGCACAATGAGGATCGTATGAATACGATTTTGCACTTCTCAACAAATATAATCTGTTTCGTTATTCTAAGTGGTTATTCTATTCTTGGTAATGAAGAACTTTTTATTCTTAACTCTTGGGTTCAAGAGTTCCTATATAACTTAAGCGACACAATAAAAGCTTTTTCTATTCTTTTATTAACTGATTTATGTATAGGATTCCATTCGCCCCATGGTTGGGAACTAATGATCGGTTCTGTCTACAAAGATTTTGGATTTTCTCATAACGATCAAATTATATCCGGTCTTGTTTCCACTTTTCCAGTCATTCTTGACACAATTTTAAAATATTGGATCTTCCGTTATTTAAATCGTGTATCTCCCTCACTTGTAGTGATTTATCATTCAATGAATGACTGAAAAATATAATGTTTGTAACTTTGTACATAAGTCAAACATTCTAAATTGTACTTATCCCTTCTACCCATCCAGAAGGATGTCTCCTATATTCGAGTAATATTATTTCAGTAAATAGCAGAATCATGGATAGGGAACTATACTAGGGACCTACCTAATTTTATTGTAGAAATTTTGGGGCTCAATGATTGGACCATGCAAACTAGAAATACCTTTTGTTCCTCGATAAAGGAAGAGATTACTCGATCTATTTCCGTATCACTCATGATATATATAATAACTTGGGCACCCGTTTCAAATGCATATCCGATTTTTGCACAGCAGGGTTATGAAAATCCACGAGAAGCGACCGGCCGTATTGTCTGTGCCAACTGCCATTTAGCTAATAAGCCCGTGGATATCGAGG